TAATGGTAAGCAAGAAGATTGTTTACGAAGAAACACCAATAAAAATTCATATTCTGATACATAAGAATTATATAAGAATCGAAATAGTCTTTTATTTTCTTTTTTAAAAAGAAAAATAGATTTCATTGAAGTAATAAAACTATTCCAATTTGAATAGTAGTTGAGAAAGAATCGCAATAAATGCAAAGACGGAACGTCTTGTATACGGTATTGAAGAAGTTGCACCAAGATTTCCAAATGAATAGGATAGGGTATTTCTATATGTGAAATAGAATCCAAATGCAAAAATTTGTCTTCTAAAAAGGGAAATATTGAATGAATAGAGCGTAAATTCTGAAACTTTGGTATTTCTTTTTCTTTCGGACAAGATAATTCTCGTAGCGAGAATGGGATTTCTACAACGATCGAAAACCCCTCAGGTAGAATCTGAGAATAAAACTCAGAATAAAAACCAATTTTGTAATCCAACAATCGATCTTGGTTAGGATGATTAATCGAGTTAATCCAAAAATTCTGCTGATACATTCGAGTAATTAAACGTTTCACAAGTAGTGAACTAAATTTCTTGTTATTACAACTAATAATTTCCACAGGTTCGGAATCATTTAATCCATAATCGTGGGCAAATGCATAAATATACTCCTGAAAGAGAAGTGGGTAGACAAAGTATTGTTGACAAGATTTATGTTTTTCTGAATACCCTTCGAATTTTTCCATTTGTATTTCTACTTGAATCAGAGACAAGAAGCATTTCTCGGTTTATCAAATGATGATACATAGTGCAATATGGTCAGAACAGGGTGTTGGATTTTTTAATACAAACCCTGGAAAGAAAGGGAGTCTAATCCACAGATCTTTTTCCGCTCCTTTTCTACACAATTAGTTTATGTTTGTTCTAAATTACAAAAGAGAACAGAATCAATTTTTTATTTTTGCAGGCCAATCGCTCTTTTGACTTTGGAATGGAATCCCTTTATCAATATACTGCTTCTTTTACACATTCAATCCATAATCAAGAATAATTAGGATTTCTAAAAAAAAAAAAAAAGGTCGACTCGAAAATCCAACCTTTCCCCGCATCCGGCACTAATCTATTTTTAACGTCTAATTAGAGCGGGGAATTATTCCAATTAGGAAGTTAAGCTCGTTGCTTTTTATTTTACCAGAATTGGAGCCAGGCTCTATCCATTTATTCACTAGACCCAGAAAATCGTAATTTTTATTCGATTTTATTACGACATGCTATTTTTTCCATTCATTACCCTTGAGGATCAGTCGTGGTCTTATAGACTCTACCAAGAGTCTGGACGAATTTGTTGCTCCATCCAAATGTGTAAAAGATCATAGTCGCACTTAAAAGCCGAGTACTCTACCATTGAGTTAGCAACCCAGATAAAAAAAGATCTTAGATACGATCGAAATCAAAAAATCAATGGAATTATACCGGGCGCTTCTGTCAAAACATTGAACTAGCAAGACATCAAAAGAAAGATTTTATCGACCATGAAAAACACTCAAATGGCAAAATGAACAGGTCTAGTTAAATTCCACTAAGATTAGAGCGACTCCAATCACGATGGCAAAATGCTGCTTCTTTTAGCGATTTTTAGTTTAAAGAAATAAAAATATTGTATGAAAATACATGCACATGCAAGAGAGACAGAGACACCCTTATCATTTGAGCGAAGTGTAGGCAGAAAAATCGAATATGGAGTGAGGATTAAAGAGACCCATCTATCTACAAATTCTATTTGTTCAATAGACCTTTGTCAATGGAAATAGAATGATAAGAAAACAAATTAGATAGAAAAAGTAAATAAAATAGGGGCTTATGTTGGATTGGCACGACATAAATCCAAATAGGACTAAGAAAGAGGTAAATTGTGTCTAAATAATTAGAGAACGAGGAATACTGGTGATCTTCTCCTACTTTTTTATTTATTTAGTTCTTCAATTCACTCAAAATTCTTTCTTTTTCTTTAAATAATTCTGCCTTCCTTAAAATATCATAAACAGTTCTTGTCGGTTGAGCACCCTTTTCAAGGAAATAGAGAATAGCTGGAACATTTAAACAAGTTTGATTTTTTATCGGATCATAAAAACCCACTTTTCGAAGATCTCTTCCCTCTCTTCGAGATCGAACATCAATTGCAACGATTCGATAGACAGCTTATTGGGATAGATGTAGATAAACAACGCCCCCCCCTAGAAACGTATAGGAGGTTTTCTCCTCATACGGCTCGAGAAAATGATTCGAATTTCTGTCTATAATAATAGAAATAAGACTATTACGTGCATTAATTTCCTTACAGAAAAAACAAATTTCATTTATACTCATGACTCAAGTTGGCTAATTTTGACTGACAGACTTCAAAGGCGAAATCCTTCGAAAATTTTTGAGTCGTCTCTAAACTCTTTTCGTTGTCTCATTTCGAACGAATTGACTTTTATTCCTTATTCTGATCCAATTCTGCTGTTGAGACAATTGAAAATTGTGTTTACTTGTTCTGGAATCCTTTATCTTTGATTTGTGAAATCCTTGGGTTTAGACATTACTTCGGGAATTCCTATTCTTTTTTCTTTCAAAAGAGTAGCAACATACCCTTTTTTCTTATTTCCTTCGATAAAGCATCTCCCTCTTCTATAGAAATCAAATAAGGAGGATTTATTCTGATATACTTTTAATTGAAAGAGTTTTCCCTATCTTCCAAAATGGGGCTTTTTTCTTATTTTAACCTTTCGATTTCTATATTAAGGATAGACTGACAAAGTTGGCCTAATTTATTAGTTTTCACTAACCCTAGATCCTTTCCCTTGATAAAAAATCAATTCTATCCTCTCGAGCTCCATTGTGTACTATTTACTTAAAAATAAACAACCCAGCGCAAATTAGGTTCGGGACGAATAGAACAGACTATGTCGAGCCAAGAGCATTTTCATTACTATGGAAAATGGTGGATAGCAAAATCCACAATCGATCATGTCCTTCAAGTCGCACGTTGCTTTCTACCACATCGTTTTAAACGAAGTTTTACCATAACAAACATTCCTCTTTTCATTGCAAAGTGGTATAGAGAATTGATCCAATATGGATGGAATCATGAATAGTCATTGGTTTAGTTTTGTGTATACTAATCCAAACTTGCTATCTATGGAGCAATATGGATAAAAGAAAGTTAAGTATTTATCGGGGAAGCCCCCACAAAAATCCTATTTATTTAAACCCATATTCTATCATATGAATGAGAATGAAACATAGTTCGAAAAACATATGAATGAAACATAGTTCGAAAAAGACGACTAAACAGGTTTGTTTAAGACTTATTTATTATGAAATTTCCATTCTCAACGGATGGCTCGAGATCATCAATTTTAAAGTGTAGAAGAGAAGGATCAACTCTTCCCCAATAAATAAACTATCAACCTCCAAAAAAGTTTAATAAAATTAATTACTAATTAATTTTATTACTATATTAGAATTAGATTAGCAATATATTTTTTACGTAACAAAAAAAATTAACTATTAACTAAAAAAGTATTCCAATGAAAAGATTGAAAGTTTTTGGTAGTTATAGAATTCTCGTACTTCCATACTTCTTCGACCCGAATACAAAAAAAAAGTAAGAAAAAAATATGACTAAGTAAATAGCGTAGGCATATCCTGAATGTGCCTGATAGACACAATTTTTTCATAAAATAAAGATATTCAATTTGATTGGACTTAAGACTTTATTATGTTTTCTGAGAAAGAAAATGAATGCTTAGAAATGCATCTAATCTAAGAGTTCATAAGATATCATTATTCTCTTTAATAAACTTTTGTCTCGTGTAGAGTACTATACTATCCGAAACAATCTGGGACGGAAGGATTCGAACCTCCGAGTAACGGGACCAAAACCCGCTGCCTTACCACTTGGCCACGCCCCATTTCGGGTTTTATGCGACACTAATAAACAGTATTATGTTTATTTGTTATTCGTCAATCCCATTTCAATTACATAAAAAATGAGGGATATTCTCTTGCTAGTATTCTAGACATGCGGATAATATAGAATCAAAAAAATGCATTGATCATTACATGGAATTCTATTAAGATATTATATGAAAGTCGAATTTATTCCACTCTCATTTGAGAGTGCAAATACAAGGAGGTATTTTGTGTTCGGGAAAGTCCGAAGAAAAAAGATTTAGAATCTGCCTTTTCCTTATTTCCCTTAGAAAAATAACTCAATCAAAATCCAATTATTTACTCTACAAGAATGAAATGCTTGTTATGCCTAATATACTTAGTTTAACCTGTATCTGTTTTAATTCTGTTCTTTATCCGACTACTAGTTTTTTCTTTGCCAAATTGCCCGAAGCTTATGCTATTTTCAACCCAATCGTGGATGTTATGCCTGTCATACCTCTATTCTTTTTTCTATTAGCCTTTGTTTGGCAAGCTGCTGTAAGTTTTCGATGAAATCTTTAGTACTCTGCTCTGCCTGCTAAATTAAATTATGTATTAATTCCAAAAAATTATTATTATAAAAAAAATGGGTAAAAGCAGAGAACTTTTCTATTTTTATATTATGAACCTTCGATTCTAAAATGAAAATTCTTCTACATTGAATAGATAGCTGCAGCAATAAATTTGGATCAGCCTTTCTACCCTTCTGCACTTACGTTGAGCAGGTACCTACACAATACCTAACTCTATTTTGATATTGATAAGAGTGCTTATTATAAATGAATTCTTGCAATTTTTTTTCAAGAATTCTTTTTTGCATTTTTAGGTATCAAAATAAAAAAAAAATCCATCCTAGTGGATCCGTGTGGTAAGGAAAAACAGGTAATCTATTCCTTAAAAAAAAATCTTGGAGATTATGTAATGCTTACTCTCAAACTTTTTGTTTATACAGTAGTGATATTCTTTGTTTCCCTCTTTATCTTTGGATTCTTATCCAATGACCCAGGACGGAATCCTGGGCGCGAGGAGTAAAAATTCCATTTTTTTTGCATTTTTTCTTACAAATTGGATTTGTTTCTTACATTTATCTATGAGAAAATCCGGGGGTCAGAATTCCTTCCAATTCGAAAGTCCCAAATGATCCGAGGGAGCGGAAAGAGAGGGATTCGAACCCTCGGTACAAAAAAATTGTACAACGGATTAGCAATCCGCCGCTTTAGTCCACTCAGCCATCTCTCCTCGTTCCAAATCCAAAGGTTTCCGTGATATGATAGAGACAAGAAATAATGATTGCAAAAAACCTTTTTTTTTCTTTCAAAAGTATATAAAAATTATATTGCCAATTCCATTTTAGTTATATTCTTTTTTCTTAATGTTAATAAAAAAAGAAGAAAATTGTTGTTTTTTCTTTCTAAAAATTGATATTGGCCGAGAGAGAATGAGATAGATTTTCTCTTTAGTGGGCATTTCCCTATAGGACTTGTTATAATAAAACAAGCAGGTTATATAAAAAAGAAAAAACGCTTTTTTTTGTTGATTATTTATCAAGAAAGCAAAAAGGGTTCTTATCAAACCCAACATAAAATTGGAAAGAACCATAAAGTAAGTAGATCTGACTCCTTGAATGCTGCCTCTATCCGCTATTCTGATATATAAATTCGATGTAGATGAAATTGTATAAGCGAATTTTTTGTATTTCCTTAGACTTAGACCGCGCAAGACAAGAATTTTTTGTTATTTACGATTTCATATTCTTGTTACTAGATGTTCTATAGGAATAAGAAGAAACCGCAACTCCTTTCCGCTACACATAAAAATAGATTTCGAAAATCCATTTTTTTTAAGAATCCTCTTTTTTTGTTCTTCCACCCATGAAATAGAGAGGAAACGAGAATAGAGGGGTTACTTTTATTTTCATTTTTCCCTTAAAAGATAGGCTTTTAAAGTAGGAGTCATGGAATAATGCTGAATTGAAATGTTGATTTCTATAGTATAAGAAAAACAAACCGAATCAAATTCATGGATTTACCACGACCTCGGTTGTGACTCCCTAGATAAAAATAAAAAATTTCTATCTTCGAGACCATTGAAAAAGGGCATTGAACGAGAAACAAATCGTCCACAGATAAGAAAACTATCATATGCCTTGGAAGTGACATGAGGTGCTCGGAAATGGTTGAAGTAATTGAATAGGAGGATCACTATGACTATAGCCCTTGGTAGAGTTCCTAAAGAAGAAAATGATCTATTTGATACTATGGATGACTGGTTACGAAGGGACCGCTTCGTTTTTGTAGGATGGTCCGGCCTATTGCTCTTTCCTTGCGCTTATTTCGCTTTAGGGGGTTGGTTTACAGGGACAACTTTTGTAACTTCTTGGTATACCCATGGATTGGCTAGTTCCTATTTGGAAGGTTGTAATTTCTTAACCGCAGCAGTTTCTACCCCTGCCAATAGTTTAGCACACTCTTTGTTGTTACTATGGGGTCCGGAAGCACAAGGAGATTTTACTCGTTGGTGTCAATTAGGCGGTCTATGGACTTTTGTAGCTCTCCACGGGGCTTTTGCACTAATAGGTTTCATGTTACGCCAATTTGAACTTGCTCGGTCTGTTCAATTGCGGCCTTATAATGCAATCTCATTCTCTGGTCCAATCGCTGTTTTTGTTTCTGTATTCCTTATTTATCCACTGGGGCAATCTGGTTGGTTCTTTGCGCCGAGTTTTGGGGTAGCAGCGATATTTCGATTCATCCTTTTCTTCCAAGGATTTCATAATTGGACGTTGAACCCATTTCATATGATGGGAGTTGCCGGAGTATTAGGTGCGGCTCTGCTATGCGCTATTCATGGAGCGACTGTAGAAAACACTTTATTTGAGGACGGTGATGGTGCAAATACCTTCCGCGCTTTTAACCCAACTCAAGCTGAAGAAACTTATTCAATGGTTACTGCTAACCGCTTTTGGTCCCAAATCTTTGGTGTTGCTTTTTCCAATAAACGTTGGTTACATTTCTTTATGCTATTTGTACCCGTCACCGGTTTATGGATGAGTGCTATTGGCGTAGTTGGCCTGGCTCTGAACTTACGTGCCTATGACTTTGTTTCCCAGGAAATCCGTGCAGCGGAAGATCCTGAATTTGAGACTTTCTACACCAAAAATATTCTTTTAAACGAGGGTATTCGTGCTTGGATGGCAGCTCAGGATCAGCCTCATGAAAATCTTATATTCCCTGAGGAGGTTCTACCACGTGGAAACGCTCTTTAATGGAACTTTCGTTTTAGCTGGTCGTGACCAAGAAACCACTGGCTTTGCTTGGTGGGCTGGGAATGCCAGACTTATCAATTTGTCCGGTAAGCTACTTGGAGCTCACGTAGCCCATGCCGGATTAATCGTATTCTGGGCCGGAGCAATGAACCTATTTGAGGTGGCTCATTTCGTACCAGAAAAGCCCATGTATGAACAAGGGTTAATTTTACTTCCACACTTAGCTACTCTAGGTTGGGGAGTAGGGCCAGGGGGAGAAGTTCTAGATACTTTTCCATACTTTGTATCTGGAGTACTTCACCTAATTTCCTCCGCAGTCTTAGGTTTCGGTGGCATTTATCACGCGCTTCTGGGACCCGAGACTCTTGAAGAATCTTTTCCATTTTTTGGTTATGTATGGAAAGATAGAAATAAAATGACTACAATTTTGGGTATTCACCTAATTTTGTTAGGTCTAGGTGCTTTTCTTCTAGTACTCAAGGCTCTTTATTTTGGCGGTGTATATGATACCTGGGCCCCTGGGGGGGGAGATGTAAGAAAAATTACCAATTTGACCCTTAGCCCCAGTGTTATATTTGGTTATTTACTAAAATCCCCTTTTGGGGGAGAAGGGTGGATTGTTAGTGTGGATGATTTAGAAGATATAATTGGTGGGCATATATGGTTGGGCTTCATTTGTGTATTTGGCGGAATTTGGCATATCTTAACCAAACCCTTCGCATGGGCTCGCCGTGCGTTTGTATGGTCTGGGGAAGCTTACCTGTCTTATAGTTTAGCTGCTTTATCTCTCTTTGGTTTTATCGCTTGTTGTTTTGTATGGTTCAATAATACGGCTTATCCGAGTGAGTTTTATGGACCCACCGGGCCAGAAGCTTCTCAAGCTCAAGCATTTACTTTTCTAGTTAGAGACCAGCGTCTTGGAGCTAATGTCGGATCCGCTCAAGGACCCACAGGTTTAGGTAAATATCTAATGCGTTCGCCAACTGGGGAGGTTATCTTTGGAGGGGAAACTATGCGTTTTTGGGACCTTCGCGCTCCATGGTTAGAACCTCTAAGGGGCCCCAACGGTTTGGACTTGAGTAGGTTGAAAAAAGACATACAACCTTGGCAAGAACGACGTTCAGCAGAATATATGACCCACGCGCCTTTAGGCTCTTTAAATTCTGTGGGTGGCGTAGCTACCGAGATCAATGCAGTTAATTATGTCTCTCCTAGAAGTTGGTTATCGACTTCTCATTTTGTTCTAGGATTCTTCTTTTTTGTGGGCCATTTGTGGCATGCAGGAAGAGCCCGAGCTGCTGCAGCAGGTTTTGAAAAGGGAATCGATCGTGATTTGGAACCTGTTCTTTACATGAACCCTCTTAACTAAGATTTTCTTATTTATACCTGTTCTAATGTTTTCTTTTTTTTCTGTTCTGGCTCGGTTATTCCATCTAGCCGAGCCATTCATTCCTTTTTATGAAAGAAAGATAAGGGACAGAATAAAGAAAAAAAAATTAAAGAAACAAACATATTCAATAAGCAAAAGGAGAGAGAGGGATTCGAACCCTCGATAGTTCCTAGAACTATACCGGTTTTCAAGACCGGAGCTATCAACCACTCAGCCATCTCTCCACAACCTAATCCCTATTTTACTCCTACAAATAGAACATAGCCATATAAAAAGCTCTACTAACCTATAGAAAGATCTCAGATTCAAGTCCCTTTTCGACATATCTCTGTATACTGTATACACGGATACATGATCCGCTATACCCGCTTGTGAAATTTGTGAAATAAAGACTAAACCCCCTCTCCTCACCCCCATATCCAAATAAAAAAAAGCGGTAAGTAAAAATAAGTTTTAATTAAAGAGAAGAATCAATGGATTCATGATTAAACCCCTCCTACTTCTTGTATTTTTTTACAATTTTGGTTAAGTGAGGGATCAAATATGTAGTCAACTTTATTTGATGGTAGCTTGGAGGATTAGAAATATGACTATTGCTTTCCAATTAGCTGTTTTTGCATTAATTGCGACTTCCTCAGTCTTAGTAATTAGTGTACCCCTTGTATTTGCTTCTCCTGATGGTTGGTCAAATAATAAAAACGTTGTATTTTCCGGTACATCATTATGGATTGGACTAGTCTTTCTCGTAGCTATTCTTAATTCTCTCATTTCTTAAATTTGTTTAGTATTTAGTAGGCAGGTACAAAAAAAATAAAAAGGGCATTTCTTCGAAAACATTCGAATAGTGAGACGCATTAAAATTAAAACGCAATTTGCGTTCCGAATTGCTACCTCTTCTCTTTCAGTATTATGAAATTCCATTCCTATTAGAATATTCATTTTAGAATATTCATTGACAGACAATAAAAAAAAGGAAAACTCTAATATAATAGAAAATGAAACGAAACGGTCGACCCAGACATAGACGGTCGACCCAAGCGGATATACGCTATAAAATATATAGCGTAGCGAGCGTAGTTCAATGGTAAAACATCTCCTTGCCAAGGAGAAGATACGGGTTCGATTCCCGCCGCTCGCCCCCTTAATTTAGTAAGGTACTATTACCGTATCCCTTACTATACTTATCCTTCCTTTGCATCCCACTCAAAAAAAGGGGTACGCTACGGAGCCAGAAAGGGCTCCGTAAATCGGGTATTCACTGAGACAAAGAACTCGCAAACTTCTTTTAAAGGGAAGGGAGAAGTAGACTGTGCCTTTCTTTCATTTCATTTTTCTTTTACGCGGAGTCGGGAGGAGGCTTGCGCGTTCTGAGGGCAAGTGCCTTCGCAAACTGCTCAATTTTTCCCTCTAGGGCCGGGAACTAATGAATAAAAAAAGTTGGATACCACCCAACCCTCTACCATACATATCTAGAGAAATAGAAGAGTCCTTTTATACAGACTGCTAAGTGCGGAGACGGGAATCGAACCCGTGACCTCAAGGTTATGAGCCTCGTGAGCTACCAAACTGCTCTACTCCGCTCTAGAGTACCAAAAACTGGTTGACAAAGAAGGTTGAATACAGGCCTTTACCTTGTCTAGACAAAAAGAATACTCCTTTTATTTTTATAGAGATAGAGAATGGAGCGGGTAGCGGGAATCGAACCCGCATCGTTAGCTTGGAAGGCTAGGGGTTATAGTCGACGTTGGTTTATTATTTTTAACGTCTCTAATTCAAAACCGAACATGAAATTTTGATTTCATTCGGCTCCTTTATGGATATTCTCACCACTTAACATCTATGTCAGCTTTTCTATTTGAATGGAACCAAAGCTCTCCGCTTTCTAGATGATCCTTATAGAGTAGGAAATAGAACTTCGATCTAAATCCATCTAATCTACTTACTTCGTTCCCTAATTTCATTCAAGAGATCCTCGAGGAAAAGAATTTGGTTTCCACCGAGCTGAAACAATATGCTGATGGTTCTAGTAAACCAAAACTATCGTTTTTTAGCTATTTGGCTTCCTTATTCCTTTTTTAACAAAAGAAGATTTAGTTACGATTGGAAATAAACTTTTTAGTATCTTCATCCATAGATCCTTTACTCATATTTAAAAAATGGGAATAATTACTCCAATGCAAAATTATGCTTCGCGACTCTGTACTCCTAATCTAATTTGTATTTTGGATGCAATTTCAATTAGTCTTTGGATACAAATCGCGAGAATTTATATTCTTCCTCAATATGCTATTGAGAGGAAAAGGATTAAATCCTTTATAAGAACTAAAGTTTTCATCGGAATATAAAAAACTTAAAGATGCCTTTAAGTATCTCATTTCAAATTCCGTTATTAATAGAACGAATCACACTTTTACCACTAAACTATACCCGCTACATGTAGATTATGATATAAATAGTACCCTTTGTCAAGGATATCCATTGGATGGAGAAGGAGGCTAATTCCCCCTTATTGAATCAGATGGAGAAAGTTCATGACGCTGAACGGTTGGTACTTCTATTTTGATCGCTGGCCTTTACTTTAGGATTTAGATAGCCACTCTCGTCTGTAAAATACATTCCATCTCTTCTTAACCAAGCCAATAGCGTCTGAACCAAATGTATGTATTTCGATTAGGATCCTATCCTATTCTACGGTTATAACTACAATGATCATTATTTACTTTGCGAGACGGAATAGTTTTATTATTCCTACAATATACACTAGGGGATAAGACTGTCCCTATAAATTCCTTTTTTCCTTTTCTTTTTTGTTCAATTCTAAACAAAAAAATTATGGAAGATGTTTCCTTCCCCCACTTATCATTAAGTCCGAGCCGTAGAGAAAGAGTGAGATGCTTTTTTAAAATTCATCATAGACTTTCCTTCCCTATGGCTTGATAGAAGTAAGAAACAAAGAGTCATCAGTTAAAGAAAAAACGGACAAGACCGACAGATTTACCTGATGTAAAGAAGATCCTAAAAGTCTCTGCTTAGTCGATTCTCTCCATTTACCACTTTCCTCTCTCTCCTTTTTTCCACTCACTCAATTCTATTTTATTAGATTCTTGTTTAAAAGAATAAAAATAGAACTAAGAACGCATAAAAAAGAACATAGAGTATCAAGACCATTACCAAATGTTCCTTCCACGAATCATATTGGGTAATTTAATTCTTAGGGTTCCAGAATCCGCCTATTTTACTAGTCTTCGGAAACAGAAAACCCTGAACCAGGAAGAGTTAAGTTATGTAGGGTATGGCTTTTTTTTATTGTGTCCACTCTTTCTTCACGTATTTTATTATATAAAAAAACCTCTATTTTAGTTTTGTGCAAGTTATAAGAGAGAATAGGAAATATTTTCTTATTTCTTATTTTTCTTAATTTTCTCAATATTTTGAGCTCGCAAGATTTTGAACCTCGCCATGACTAAACTTCTATATTTCTATATATCGATATATACATATATAATCTCTACATAATATCTCTCTCTATACATATAATATGTACATTATGCAGTAGACCCATAATGGGAAATCAAAGTGTCAAATTTTTGAATTAAATAAAAAGCCCTTTTAACTCAGTGGTAGAGTAATGCCATGGTAAGGCATAAGTCATCGGTTCAAATCCGATAAAGGGCTTTTAAAATTAGTGGTAGAGTAATGCCGTGCTAAGACGTAAGTCATCGGTTCGAATCTGATGGAATACTTTTCTACTAAAATTCATTCACTTTTTTCTTTGTTTTTGAAACTTTCTCTATTTTTTATAGAATTTTATGACTTAGTGCGGGATGTATGCATTTTTGGTCTGAACACTAAATAAAGCACCAAATGTAAATTCCAAAAAAGAAATGAAATTGGACTATTTTTCATCTTAGATCAATCAAATAACTACCTGTACTGAACTAATATGGATAGAGAATCCCTATTTAGTAATCCATTCTTATTCTATACCCTTTTAATGAATTTCCCTAATAAAGTAGGGGATGATCCATGAATTAATCTAATCAGCAACTAAAAAAACTCCTAGATGAAAACATAACAGAAAAGTAGGAAAAACTCTTTACTTTGGATCTAGTTATACTTTTCGAGTATATTGACAATTCCAAAAAACTGCTCATACTATGATTATAGTATAATCACGAGCGGTTGTATATGGCCTTATCGTCTAGTGATGCCCCTATCGTCTAGTGGTTCAGGACATCTCTCTTTCAAGGAGGCAGCGGGGATTCGACTTCCCCTGGGGGTAGGGAGTATTTTGAAAGGAGGTTAATCATAGATTATAAAAAAACCTAGAATAAATTCTTCCTGGGTCGATGCCCGAGCGGTTAATGGGGACGGACTGTAAATTCGTTGACAATATGTCTACGCTGGTTCAAATCCAGCTCGGCCCAAAAATCTAGGACTTCGTGAATATGAACTAAATCCTTTTATTTTTCTTCCATAAAATAAAATGTCTGATATGATCTATAGAAAAAAAAGATAAAGAAAAAAGGCAGAAATTTTATTTATAACCCATATCTCTCTCATTCCTTTCTTACAAACAAAAGAGTTTTTCTTATTGAAGGGTGGATTATTATCCATTTTTAGTGATAAAAAAGTACGACATACTAGGTATGTCGCTCTCACTATACCCACATATAATATGTAGGTATGTAGCATATGAATGGTTCTATTTAAGAATAAATAGGTATGCCATACATCCCGCGGGGATTGTAGTTCAATTGGTCAGAGCACCGCCCTGTCAAGGCGGAAGCTGCGGGTTCGAGCCCCGTCAGTCCCGAACTAGGGTTTAATGAAATGAATGGATAAATTCATATTTCCCTTTTCCATGAAAAAAAGGGGAGGAAGCAAGATCAAATACCCATAGCCATAAGGCACCCTTACTTCGCTTTTTTATTTTGCATCTCTCATTAAAGAGGGAGGGGAAGCATATAGGCATTTTTTTTTTCACTACTCCCGATCGATAAAGAAAGACACACATATGATATAGAATACCGCTATTTTATCGGAATCCATACATAAATAGTATTCCCTTTTTATTTAAGATCTCTTTTACCCATGTCAGTTCTACTGCTTATTTGGATGTCCATGTGACCCATATAAAGTTGGTCATATAATACATACATACATAATTGTATGTATAACTATAATAAAAAGGAAGGGAAATTGGATAAGATTAAGAAAGATCATGGGTTAGAGGTATAGAAAAGAAAAAGGAGAAAAGGATTAAAAAAAGAAAAGAGGGAATTCCTAATCCAATCAAAAAAACCATTTTGGTCTTAGTATGGATAAAGGGTCTTCCTATGTTATAGTATTCCCCTCTCAACTATGAATTGATTTGATAGATCCGATATTCATAATATTGAATTGATTCAGTATTATCAGACTGCAAGCTCTACCCTTGAATTTACAGGATACCCCTTTTTCCTCCCCATGGGATTATATCCCCAGTTATTGTGAAAATAAAAAATAAAGAGGTTATGGAAGTCAATATTCTCGCATTTATTGCTACTGCACTGTTCATTCTAGTTCCTACTGCTTTTTTACTTATTATTTATGTAAAAACAGTCAGCCAAAATGATTAGTTGGAATTCCAATTAATCATTGAAGAAATGCAAAAGGGATTAAATAAAAAAAATCCAAGTCTTAAATGAAAGGATCTGGTTGGAATCTTAAAGTGTGGTAGAAAGAACTACATATAGTTTTTTCTACGACACTTTAGAGTCTTTCTATTATATTATCGGAGTGAAACAAAACAAAAAAAAAGATTAAAGAATAACGTTTGACAAAATAATTAATGCAAAACGATCAATTAAAGAAAAGAGTTGATACAACAATTTGATTATTCAATCAATTAGTAGTATCCCTAGAGTCCACTCCTCCCCCATACTACTAGTGAAAGAGAGAATGTAAAGACTACCATTAAAGCAGCCCAAGCGAGACTTACTATATCCATCTAAATTATGTCTCCTATTTCTATAAAGGAATTATTCTACTATTGATCAATAATCATAGTGGAATCAAGGGTACAGAGTCAAAAAGGGATTCTACGCTAAAGCTACGGATCAATCAGTTCAAGGAATTTACTCCTAACAAATTCTTATTCTTATAGGAATTCCAGTAGAATTAGAGAGCATTAAGTATAAATATGATACATAGCATAGCCCTTTTACTTAAAAAAGAGTACGGGAATGATGTCCTAAATACTGAATAGAAGAAGCGGGAATAGGAAGATTTTTGATTCCTTTTGTTACTCTATTTTTTTTATAAGCAAAGGACACCCGCGTATAGCATAAAATTATGGACAAATAAATATTTTTTGGATACCTACCTTACCTATATTTATTTTTGACCTAAACCCTACAGCCCTGCTTTCTATCATTCTATGAAAGAATGAAGAAACTTTATCCACAACTCCTAAATTAACTTAGGATCGGCCTATTTAATCTGATTCTCGCTAGAATAAGTAGTCCTTACTTTAAAGTGTATGTAGATAAAATAAGATGTACGATAATGTATGATAATTAGGAAGTCTTGATATTCCTTCGTGGAACCCCTTCTTCAATCTTAAATTGAAAAAAAAAATAAGGAATGCCCCGTAGGAACCTTTCTTTGGATACCAAGATTTCTGACATCTTATCCTCGTAGTTTAAAATTCTCAAATCGAATCAATATCCCTATTGGTAACCCTTTTTTTTTGGCCACTACCGCCAAAGCAAACCCTAGTTTGAGGATAGAACTATGCTATGGTTTGGTATGGATTCTAAAAACAGAGTATCAGCAGGCCTAGTTACTCTCTTGCCCAAACTTATGCGGAGTACAAATTTATCGAGTTCGATCAGTACTATAAAACCCAAGTATTTTATTGATCAGGCGGCACCCAGATTTGAACTGGGGATAAAGGATTTGCAGTCCCCTGCCTTACCGCTTGGCCATGCCGCCAAAAAATCCGAGCGAAAATCGAGAAAAGAGCAACTATTCATGCACGTTTTCTTACGAAAACCCCCTTTTTTATTTGGAATATAATTCCCCTTACTTTTTCCAATCTTTTTAAAAAAATTTATTCCTGCTTTTTTTGATCCTGTTTCTATTATTCTCTTCGATAGATTCTATCTTAAAACGGATACTGCTAATACAATAAAACTTTCTGTTTCTTTCTATTAAGATGGAAAAGGAGAATAAAGTGGATTTCTAGTCACAGGCTGCAAAATTCAGAACGAATTGGAACCGTTAACTAGAATTCTCTCTCTTTTTTTTTTTTGCAGTAGTGAACGACTCTTAAATAGGTATTCTCTCCCCTTTCTTTTTAATGGCATAATAAAATATTATGGCTTTATGCCTAATCCGTGTATAGGTAAACTGCAGGTCCGAACAGCATTATTATCCAAAGATCCCCCTTATGTACATATCTCTATGGGGAATCGTGCTTTAATTTTTCAAAGCATTAAATATCTTGAATAAAAAAGTGACTTACTTTATTTTGAATTAAAGTAAGCGTGCTATTCTAAATCGAAGTAAAGTCAAACTTTCTAGTGTATTTATTATATTATGGCTTTATTACATTAATAATAGAAAGGAGATAAAATGAGAAATCTTTGCCATCCAATCTGATTAGAATATCATGAAAGTATAAGTAGCAGAATTTTTTTCTAGGAATGTTTTATCAATTCATTTTCATTCCATTTGTACCCCTCCCCTGGAAAACTGGAACTTTCGTCAAAATAGTCTCTATTCATATGTATGAAATACATATATGAAATACGTGTGTGGAGTTCCCTAGAATTTCATGTGATTCAGTAAACAGAATATAGATTCCATGATTGCTAGATCAATCCATAGGGATTGATTAAGAGTGAGCTGATAATGGAATTTTTCTTTGATAAACAGGAAACTTAAGATTAAGATGCTCCGGAATGGAAACGAGGGAATGTCCACAATACCCGGATTTAGTCAGATCCAATTCGAGGGATTTTGTAGGTTCATTAATCAAGCCTTGGCAGAAGAACTTGACAAGTTTCCAACAATTAAAGACCCAGATCACGAAATTGCATTTCAATTATTTGCGAAAGGGTATCAATTGCTAGAACCCTCGATAAAAGAAAGGAATGCTGTGTATGAATCACTCACCTATTCTTCCGAATTATATGTATCCGCGAGATTAATTTTTGGTTTCGATGTGCAAAAGCAAACCATTTCTATTGGAAACATTCCTATAATGAATTCCTTAGGAACCTTTATTATAAATGGAATATACCGAATTGTGATCAATCAAATATTGCTAAGTCCTGGTATTTACTACCGTTCGGAATTAGACCATAAGGGAATTTCTATCTACACCGGAACTATAATATCAGATTGGGGAGGAAGATCGGAATTAGCAATTGATAAAAAAGAAAGGATATGGGCTCGCGTGAGTAGAAAACAAAAGATATCTATTCTAGTTCTATCATCAGCTATGGGTTCGAATCTAAGAGAAATTCTAGATAATGTTTCCTACCCTGAAATTTTTTTGTCTTTCCCGAATGCTAAGGAGAAGAAGAGGATTGAGTCAAAAGAAAAAGCTATTTTGGAGTTTTATCAACAATTTGCTTGCGTAGGTGGAGACCTGGTATTTTCGGAGTCCTTGTGTGAGGAATTACAAAAGAAATTTTTTCAACAAAAATGTGAATTAGGAAGGATTGGTCGACGAAATATGAATCGGAGACTTAATCTTGATATACCTCAGAACAATACATTTTTGTTACCACGAGATGTATTGGCCGCTACGGATCATTTGATTGGAATGAAATTTGGAACGGGTATACTTGACGATGACGATATGAATCACTTGAAAAATAAACGTATTCGTTCGGTTGCGGATCTGTTACAAGATCAATTCGGACTGGCTCTTGGTCGTTTACAACATGCAGTTCAAAAAACTATTCGTAGAGTATTCATACGTCAATCGAAACCGACCCCCCAAACTTTGGTAACTCCAACTTCAACTTCGATTTTATTAATAACTACTTATGAGACCTTTTTTGGTACATATCCGTTATCTCAAGTTTTTGATCAAACGAATCCATTGACACAAACTGTTCATGGGCGAAAAGTGAGTTGTTTAGGTCCTGGAGGGTTGACTGGGAGAACTGCAAGTTTTCGGAGCCGAGATATTCATCCGAGTCACTATGGGCGTATTTGTCCAATTGACACGTCCGAAGGAATCAATGTTGGACTTACTGGATCCTTAGCAATTCATGCGAGAATTGATCACTTGTGGGGATCCATAGAGAGTCCGTTTTATGAAATATCTGCTGAGAAAGAAAAAAAAAAAAAAGCGAGAGAGGTGGTTTATCTATCACCAAATAGAGATGAGTATTATATGATAGCAGCAGGAAATTCTTTGTCCTTGAATCAAGGTATTCAAGAGGAGCAGGTTGTTCCAGCTAGATACCGCCAAGAATTCCTGACTATTGCATGGGAACAGATTCATGTTAGAAGTATTTTTCCTTTCCAATATTTTTCTATTGGAGGTTCTCTCATTCCTTTTATTGAGCACAATGATGCGAATCGGGCTTTAATGAGTTCTAATATGCAGCGCCAAGCAGTTCCCCTTTCTCGGTCCGAAAAGTGCATTGTTGGAACTGGATTGGAACGCCAAACAGCTCTAGATTCGAGGGTTTCCGTTATAGCCGAACGCGAGGGAAAGATCGTTTCTACTGATAGTCATAAGATCCTTTTATCAAGTCGTGGGAAGACTATAAGTATTCCTTTAGTTAACCACCGTCGCTCGAACAAAAATACTTGTATGCACCAAAAACCCCGGGTTCCCCAGGGTAAATCCATTAAAAAGGGACAAATTTTAGCAGAGGGAGCTGCTACAGTTGGGGGGGAACTTGCTTTAGGAAAAAACGTATTAGTAGCTTATATGCCATGGGAAGGTTACAATTTTGAAGACGCAGTACTAATTTGCGAACGTTTGGTATATGAGGATATTTATACCTCTTTTCACATCCGGAAATATGAAATTCAGACGGATACGACAAGCCAAGGCTCTGCTGAAAAAATCACTAAAGAAATACCACATCTAGAAGAACATTTACTCCGCAATTTGGACAGAAATGGAGTTGTTAGGTTGGGATCCTGGGTAGAAACTGGTGATATTTTAGTAGGTAAATTAACGCCTCAGATAGCGAGTGAATCATCGTATATCGCGGAAGCTGGATTATTACGGGCCATCTTTGGCCTTGAGGTATCCACTTCAAAAGAAACTTCTCTCAAATTACCTATAGGTGGAAGAGGGCGCGTTATCGATGTGAAATGGATCCAGAGGGACCCCCTCGACATAACGGTTCGTGTATATATTTTACAGAAACGTGAAATCAAAGTTGGGGATAAAGTAGCCGGAAGACATGGGAATAAGGGAATCATTTCCAAAATTTTGCCTAGGCAAGATATGCCCTATTTGCAAGATGGAACACCTGTTGATATGGTCTTCAATCCCTTAGGAGTACCCTCCCGAATGAATGTGGGACAAATATTTGAAAGCTCGCTCGGATTAGCGGGGGATCTGCTAAAGAAACATTATAGAATAGCACCCTTTGATGAGAGATATGAGCAAGAGGCTTCAAGAAAACTTGTGTTTTCAGAATTATATGAAGCCAGTAAAGAAACAAAAAATCCATGGGTATTTGAACCCGAGTACCCGGGAAAAAGCAGAATATTTGATGGAAGAACAGGAGACCCCTTCGAACAACCTGTTCTAATAGGGAAGTCCTATATCTTAAAATTAATTCATCAAGTTGATGAGAAAATTCATGGGCGTTCTACTGGGCCCTACTCACTTGTTACACAACAACCCGTTAGAGGAAGAGCCAAGCAAGGGGGACAACGAGTAGGAGAAATGGAAGTTTGGGCTTTAGAAGGATTTGGTGTTGCTCATATTTTACAAGAGATACTTACTTATAAATCCGACCATCTTATAGCTCGCCAAGAAATACTTAATGCTACGATCTGGGGAAAACGAATACCTAATCACGAGGATCCTCCAGAATCTTTTCGAGTGCTCGTTCGAGAACTACGATCTTTGGCTCTAGAACTGAATCATTTCCTTGTATCTGAGAAGAACTTCCAGGTTAATAGGGAGGAAGTTTGATTTGATCGGAATAAATATAAATTCTTTTCTTATTTCTATTTTATGATTGACCAATATAAACATCAACAACTTCAAATTGGACTCGTTTCCCCTCAACAAATAAAGGCTTGGGCTAACAAAAACCTACCTAATGGAGAAGTCGTTGGCGAAGTCACAAGGCCCTCTACTTTTCATTATAAAACCGATAAACCAGAAAAAGATGGATTGTTTTGCGAAAGAATCTTTGGACCCATAAAAAGCGGAATTTGCGCTTGTGGCAATTCTCGAGCGAGCGGAGCTGAAAACGAAGACGAGAGATTTTGCCAAAAATGCGGGGTGGAATTTGTGGATTCTCGGATACGAAGATATCAAATGGGATACATCAAACTCGCATGTCCCGTGACTCATGTGTGGTATTTGAAAGGTCTTCCTAGTTATATCGCGAATCTTTTAGATAAACCTCTTAAGAAGTTGGAGGGCCTAGTATACGGCGATTTCTCTTTTGCTAGGCCCAGCACTAAAAAACCTACTTTTTTACGATTACGAGGTTTATTCGAAGAGGAAATTTCATCCTGTAACCACAGCATTTCTCCCTTTTTTTCTACCCCAGGCTTTGCAACATTTCGAAATCGGGAAATTGCGACAGGAGCAGGTGCTATTAGAGAACAATTAGCAGATTTGGATTTGCGAATTATTATAGAGAATTCCTTGGTCGAATGGAAGGAATTAGAAGACGAGGGGTATAGTGGAGATGAATGGGAAGATAGAAAAAGACGAATAAGAAAAGTTTTTTTGATTAGACGCATGCAATTGGCAAAACATTTTATTCAAACAAATGTGGAACCAGAATGGATGGTTTTGTGCTTATTACCCGTTCTTCCTCCCGAATTGAGACCCATTGTTTATAGGTCTGGAGATAAAGTAGTGACTTCGGACATTAATGAACTTTATAAGAGAGTTATCCGTCGGAACAACAACCTTGCCTATCTATTAAAAAGAAGTGAATTAGCGCCTGCAGATTTAGTAATGTGTCAGGAAAAATTGGTACAAGAAGCCGTGGATACACTTCTTGATAGTGGGTCCCGCGGGCAACCGATAAGGGATGGTCACAATAAAGTATACAAATCACTTTCAGATGTAATTGAAGGTAAAGAGGGAAGGTTTCGTGAGACTCTGCTTGGGAAACGGGTCGATTACTCGGGGCGTTCTGTCATTGTTGTGGGTCCTTCGCTTTCATTACATCAATGTGGATTACCTCTAGAGATAGCAATAAAGCTTTTTCAGCTATTTGTAATTCGCGATTTAATCACGAAACGCGCTACTTCTAATGTCAGGATTGCTAAAAGGAAAATTTGGGAAAAGGAACCCATTGTATGGGAAATACTTCAAGAAGTTATGCGGGGACATCCTGTACTGTTAAATAGAGCACCTACCCTGCATAGATTAGGCATACAGGCCTTTCAACCCACTTTAGTAGAGGGGCGTACTATTTCTTTACACCCATTAGTGTGTAAGGGTTTCAATGCGGACTTTGATGGGGATCAAATGGCTGTTCATCTACCTTTATCCTTGGAAGCTCAGGCGGAAGCCCGTTTACTTATGTTTTCTCATATGAATCTCTTATCTCCCGCTATTGGAGATCCTATTTGCGTACCAACCCAAGACATGCTTATCGGGCTTTATGTATTAACGATTGGAAACCGCCGAGGTATTTGTGCAAATAGATATAATAGTTGCGAAAACTATCCAAATAAAAAAGTCAATTACAATAATAATAATTCTAAGTATACGAAAGATAAAGAACCCCACTTTTCTAGTTCTTATGATGCACTGGGAGCTTATAGACAGAAACTAATCAGTTTAGACAGTCCCTTGTGGCTACGATGGAAACTGGATCAACGCGTCGTTGGGTCAAGAGAAGTTCCAATTGAAGTTCAATATGAATCTTTGGGGACTTATCATGAGATTTATGCCCACTATCTAATAGTGGGAAATAGAAAAAAAGAAATTCGTTCTATATACATTCGAACCACTCTTGGTCATATTTCTTTTTATAGAGAAATAGAGGAAGCCATACAAGGATTTAGTCAGGCCTATTCATACATTATCTAAACAAGGAAGTTAGATTCGGCGATGCCCCTCCCCTTTTGGGGGGCATTCCGATTTCCGTAGTATCATCATTTTTGCCACGCGAATGCAGATTGAGATTAAGTAAATGAAGTTAATTAAATTTTCGAATCACTGACTCAGGCCCATTGTCGAATCCTACTCAGCAATTGTCGAATCCTACTCAGCCGAAAAGGGGGTACTTATGTATGGCGGAACGGGCCAATCTGGTCTTTCATAATAAAGAGATAGACGGAACTGGTATGAAACGACTTATTAGCAGATTAATAGATCATTTCGGAATGGGATATACATCCCATATACTGGATCAACTAAAGACTCTGGGCTTCCATCAAGCCACTACTACATCGATTTCGTTAGGAATCGAGGATCTTTTAACAATACCCTCTAAGGGATGGTTAGTCCAAGACGCAGAGCAACAAAGTTTTCTTTTGGAGAAACACTATTATTATGGGGCTATACACGCGGTAGAAAAATTACGCCAATCCGTTGAGATATGGTATGCGACAAGTGAATATTTGAAACAAGAAATGAATTCGAATTTTCGGATAACGGATCCTTCTAATCCAGTCTATCTAATGTCTTTTTCAGGAGCCAGAGGAAACGCATCTCAGGTACACCAATTAGTAGGTATGAGAGGATTAATGGCAGACCCTCAAGGACAAATGATCGATTTACCTATTCAAAGCAATTTACGCGAGGGGCTTTCTTTGACAGAATATATAATTTCCTGCTATGGAGCCCGCAAAGGGGTTGTAGATACTGCTGTACGAACAGCAGATGCTGGATATCTTACACGTAGACTTGTTGAAGTAGTTCAACATATTCTTGTGCGTAGAAGAGATTGTGGTACTATCCGAGGTATTTCTGTTAGTCCTCAAAATGGGATGACGGAAAAACTTTTTGCCCAAACACTAATTGGTCGTGTATTAGCAGACGATATATATATCGGTTCACGATGCATTGCCGCTCGAAATCAAGATATCGGAATTGGATTAGTGAATCGATTCATAACTGCCTTTCGAGCACAACCATTTCGAGCACAACCAATATATATTAGAACCCCCTTTACCTGCCGAAGCACTTCTTGGATCTGTCAATTCTGTTATGGCCGGAGTCCTACTCATAGCGATCTCGTAGAATTGGGAGAAGCCGTAGGTGTTATTGCGGGTCAATCAATTGGGGAGCCCGGGACTCAACTAACATTAAGAACTTTTCATACTGGCGGAGTATTCACAGGGGGTACTGCCGACCTTGTACGATCCCCTTCGAATGGAAAAATCCAATTCACTGAAAATTTGGTTCACCCCACACGTACCCGCCATGGACAGCCTGCTTTTCTATGTTATATAGACTTGCATGTAACTATTCAGAGTCAGGATATTCTATATAGTGTGAGTATTCCCTCAAAAAGCTTGATTCTAGTGCAAAATAATCAATATGTAAAATCCGAACAAGTAATTGCGGAGATTCGTGCCGGAACGTCCACTTTACATTTTAAAGAAAGGGTACAAAAGCATATTTATTCCGAATCAGACGGCGAAATGCACTGGAGTACTGATGTTTACCATGCGCCCGAATATCAATATGGTAATCTTCGTCGATTACCAAAAACAAGCCATTTATGGATATTGTCAGTAAGTATATGCAGATCCAGTATAGTGTCTTTTTCACTCCACAAGGATCAAGATCAAATGAATACTTATGGTAAAAAAGATAGGGAAATTTTTGATTATTCAAGGTCGGATCGAATCGTGGCCAACGGCCATTGGAATTTGATCTATCCTTCTATTTTTCAAGATAATTCGGATTTGTTGGCAAAAAAGCGAAGAAATAGGTTCGTCATTCCATTACAATACCATCAAGAACAAGAGAAAGAACTAATATCCTGTTTGGGTATTTCTGTCGAAATCCCCTTTATGGGTGTTTTACGTAGAAATACTATTTTTGCTTATTTTGACGATCCACAATACAGAAAAGATAAAAAGGGTTCGGGAATTGTTAAATTTAGATATAGGACCCTAGAGGAAGAATATAGGACTCGAGAGGAAGACTTAGAAGACGAATATGAGACCCTAGAAGACGAATATAGGACCCGAGAAGGCGAATACAAATATGAAACCCTAGAAGACGAATACGGGAGTCCAGAGAACGAATATGGGAACCCAGAGAACGAATATAGGACTTTAGAGAAAGACTCAGAAGACGAATATGGAAGCCCAGAGAGCAAATATAGGACCCGAGAGGGCGAATATGGAACTCTAGAGGAAGACTCAGAAGATGAATATGGGAACCCCGGGGAAAGCTCAGAGGACAAATATGGGACTTTAGAGGAAGACTTAGAAGAAGACCCCGAGGACGAATACGATAGTCCAGAGGAAGATTCTATCTTAAAAAAAGAGGGTTTTATTGAGCATCGAGGAACAAAAGAATTTAGTCTAAAATACCAAAAAGAAGTGGATCGGTTTTTTTTCATTCTTCAAGAACTGCATATCTTGCCGAGATCTTCATACCTAAAGGTACTTGACAATAGTATTATTGGAGTGAATACACAACTCACAAAAAATACAAGAAGTCGACTAGGTGGACTGGTCCGAGTGAGGAGAAAAAAAAGCCATACAGAACTCAAAATATTTTCCGGAGATATTCATTTTCCTGAAGAGGCAGATAAGGTATTAGGTGGCTGTTTGATACCACCAGAAAGAAAAAAAAAATATTCTAAGGAATCAAAAAAAAAGAAAAATTGGGTCTATGTTCAACGAAAAAAAATTTTCAAGAGCAAGGAAAAGTATTTTGTTTTCGTTCGCCCTGCAGTCGCATATGAAATGGACGAAAGGAGAAATTTAGCAACACTTTTCCCACAAGATCTCTTGGAAGAAGAAGATAATCTCCAACTTCGACTTGTCAATTTTATTTCTCATGAAAATAGCAAGTTAACTCAAAGAATTTATCACACAAACAGTCAATTTGTTAGAACTTGCTTAGTAGTGAATTGGGAACAAGAAGAAAAAGAGAAGGCTGGTGCTTCCCTTGTTGAGGTAAGAGCAAATGACCTTATTCGCGATTTCCTAAGAATTGAGTTAGTCAAGTCCACTATTTCATATACACGAAAAAGGTATGATAGGACAAGTGCAGGACCGATTCCCCATAATAGGTTAGATCGCACCAATATCAATTCCTTTTATTCCAAGGCGAAGATTGAATCACTTAGCCAACATCAAGAAGCTATTGGCACATTGTTGAATCGAAATAAAGAATACCAACCTTTGATGATTTTGTCGGCATCCAACTGTTCTCGAATTGGTTTATTCAAGAATTTAAAACACCCCAATGCGATAAAAGAATTGAATCCTAGAATTCCTATTCAAGAAATTTTTGGGCCCTTAGGCGTTATTGTACCTAGTATATCGAATTTTTCTTCATCTTACTATTTACTAACGTATAATAAGATCCTGTTAAAAAAATATTTGTTCCTTGCCAATTTGAAACAAACCTTCCAAGTACTTCAAGGACTTAAATACTCTTTAATAGATGAAAATAAAAGGATTTCTAATTTCGATAGTAACATAATGTTGGATCCATTACTTTTGAATTGTCGCTTTGCCCATCATGATTCTTGGGAAGAGACATCAGCAATAATTCACCTTGGACAATTTATTTGTGAAAATGCATGTCTATTTAAATCGCACATAAAAAAATCTGGTCAAATTTTCATTGTTAATATGGATTCCTTTGTTATAAGAGCAGCTAAACCTTATTTGGCCACTACAGGAGCAACTGTTAATGGTCATTATGGAGAAATCCTTTACAAGGGGGATAGGTTAGTTACGTTTATATATGAAAAATCGAGATCTAGTGACATAACGCAAGGTCTTCCAAAAGTGGAACAAATCTTTGAAGCGCGTTCAATTGATTCATTATCCCCGAATCTCGAAAGGAGAATTGAGGATTGGAATGAGCGTATACCAAGAATTCTTGGGGTCCCATGGGGATTCTTGATTGGAGCTGAGCTAACCATAGCCCAAAGTCGTATCTCTTTGGTTAATAAAATCCAAAAGGTTTATCGATCCCAAGGGGTACAAATTCATAATAGACATATAGAGATTATTATACGCCAAGTAACATCAAAAGTGCGGGTTTCTGAAGATGGAATGTCTAATGTTTTTTCACCTGGGGAATTAATCGGACTATTGCGAGCGGAACGAGCAGGGCGAGCTTTGGATGAATCGATCTATTATCGGGCAATCTTATTGGGAATAACAAGGGCTTCCCTGAATACCCAAAGTTTCATATCTGAAGCAAGTTTTCAAGAAACTGCTCGAGTTTTAGCAAAAGCTGCCCTACGAGGTCGTATTGATTGGTTGAAAGGGTTGAAAGAAAACGTAGTTCTGGGGGGGATTATACCTGTTGGTACCGGATTCCTAAAATTTGTGCATCGTTCCCCACAAGACAAGAACCTTTATTTCGAAATTCAAAAACAAAATCTATTCGCGTCGGAAATGAGAGATTTTTTATTTCTCCATACAGAATTAGTTTCTTCAGATTCTGACGTAACAAACAATTTCTATGAGATATCAGAACCCCCATTTACCCCCATTTATACGATTTAAGGATACATAAAGCAGATTTTTTTACTTTACTAGACTTTTGAACTTTAGAACACTAAGAGGTCAAATTTTATATTTTTATTTAAAATTTTAAAATAAGTAAAAGAAGTCGGTTAATACATTTAAGGTTATGTTTATACAATGTATCAATGGCCAACTCTCAGTAGAAGGGAAGGTTCCTTCGGAACAATTATTATTTATTTCAAGCTATTTCGGATCTTTCTTAATCTTCAAAAAGAATAAAATTCCGTAATGGAATGGTAGGATGAAAAAAAAAAGAAACAATCAAAAGGAAGTGTGGAAAAAATGACAAGAAGATATTGGAACATCAATTTGAAAGAGATGATAGAAGCAGGAGTTCATTTTGGTCATGGTATTAAGAAATGGAATCCTAAAATGGCCCCTTACATTTCGGCAAAGCGTAAAGGTACTCATATTATAAATCTCGCTAGAACGGCTCGTTTTTTATCAGAAGGTTGTGATTTAGTTTTTGATGCAGCAAGTCAGGGAAAAAGTTTCTTAATTGTTGGCACAAAAAAAAGAGCAACGGATTTAGTAGCATCAGCTGCAATAAGGGCTCGTTGTCATTATGTTAATAAAAAGTGGTTCAGTGGTATGTTAACTAATTGGTCGATTACGAAAACTAGACTTTCTCAATTTAGAGATTTAAGAGCAGAAGAAAAAATGGGAAAATTCCAACATCTCCCAAAAAGAGATGTGGCAATCTTGAAGAGAAAATTATCCACTTTGCAAAGATATCTCGGCGGGATCAAATATATGACGAGATTGCCAGACATTGTGATCGTCCTCGATCAGCAAAAAGAGTATATAGCTCTTCGGGAGTGTGCCATTTTGGGGATTCCTACTATTTCTTTAGTCGATACAAATTGCGACCCGGATCTCGCGAATATATCGATTCCAGCCAACGACGACACTATGACTTCAATTCGATTGATTCTTAACAAATTAGTATTTGCAATTTGTGAAGGGCGTTCTGTCTATATAAGAAATCGTTGATTAAGAAGAATAGTGAATTCTTGGGCAACTGCGTAGATTTATGGAATCACTTACTATTCTTTTTCGTTTTGCATAGAAAAAAGAAGGGGAATATTGATATATATTAGAGGGTATTGATATATATTATGATCTGATGTGCTTTCTTGGTATCCTAAATATAAGATTAATACTTCAAGTTGCTGAGTTGAGAAAGAGATGGTTGAATCAAAAGAATTCCTTTTTTGAAGTTCAATTTTTATCAGAGGACAATATGAATATTATACCTTGTTCCATTAAAACACTCAAGGGGTTATACGATATATCGGGTGTAGAAGTAGGCCAACACTTCTATTGGCAAATAGGAGGTTTCCAAATTCATGCCCAAGTACTCATCACTTCTTGGGTCGTAATTACTATCTTGTTAGGTTCAGTTGTCATAGCTGTTCGGAATCCACAAACCATCCCGACCGACGGTCAGAATTTCTTTGAATATGTCCTTGAGTTTATTCGAGACTTGAGCAAAACTCAGATTGGAGAAGAATATGGTCCCTGGGTTCCCTTTATTGGGACTATGTTCCTTTTTATTTTTGTTTCGAATTGGTCGGGTGCTCTTTTACCTTGGAAAATTATAGAGTTACCCCATGGGGAATTAGCAGCGCCCACGAATGATATAAATACTACTGTTGCTTTAGCTTTACTCACGTCAGCAGCATATTTTTATGCGGGTCTTAGCAAAAAAGGATTGAGCTATTTCGAGAAATATATTAAACCAACCCCAATCCTTTTACCAATTAACATCCTAGAGGATTTCACAAAACCATTATCGCTTAGCTTTCGACTTTTCGGGAATATATTAGCGGATGAATTAGTCGTTGTTGTTCTTGTTTCTTTAGTCCCCTTAGTAGTCCCTATACCTGTCATGTTTCTTGGATTATTTACAAGCGGTATTCAAGCTCTTATTTTTGCAACATTAGCCGCAGCCTATATAGGTGAATCCATGGAGGGTCATCATTGAATTGACTAGTTTTGGAAATAGTATTTTTTTTTTTCAGCTTAGCTCAATTCATGCGTGGTTCCAGATAATCCGCTTGGTTGCAAAAAAAATAGTTAGAAATGCGTATGAATATACAACCTAGAGTTGTAGGAGAGAAAATAGACTATAACTATATTATGGAATTGTCAAAGTATAGATGCAGTAAAGAGGGAGGGTGGAGTCAGACTGGATCTATACTATATATCCTTAATGTCTAGAAGTGGAGTGGAGTCACCTTTTATACGGTTTTCTGCGTTAAGCAATGATTTTAGAATCCAATTCAATAGAAAATGAGAAAATACGCAAACAAAATAGAAGAAACAAATGTATATAGGGTATTATATATTCCTAGGTTAGATTCATTATCTAATCCGAGATATGGAATTCCCTTCTATGTAGTTCGGACAATTTACATTATAATTTCAATTTGTACTTTTTTAGTTACTTCTCCTCAATAGAGATAGAGCTTAGAAGTAAGAATTTCTTGGTTGATTGTATCCTTAACCATTTTTTTTTTTGACACGAGGAACTCACCATGAATCCACTAATTGCTGCTGCTTCTGTTATTGCTGCTGGATTGGCCGTAGGGCTTGCTTCTATTGGGCCTGGAGTTGGTCAAGGTACTGCTGCAGGACAAGCTGTAGAAGGTATTGCGAGACAGCCAGAAGCAGAAGGTAAAATACGAGGCACTTTATTGCTTAGTCTAGCTTTTATGGAAGCTTTAACAATTTATGGACTAGTTGTGGCACTAGCGCTTTTATTTGCGAACCCTTTTGTTTAATCCTAACAAATAAAATAAGTTCTTTCGATTAGATACCTTTTTTCTTTTTTTAGTTAAATGGGTATTTGCTTCTGCAATTCCAATTATATCAATACTTTACTTTATTTTATTTACTCCTATTTATTACTGCTGGAATTAGCTATTTATCGGGACAGACAATATCCCACCCCAGGAAGGGCTGAGTTGAGTATGATTAATTTAGAAGATATGCTCCCCTTCTTCCTTCCCGTCCTTAGTTTAGGAAAGTGGAAAGTTTTTTTCCTTTTATTTTAGGAATTTTGGGAACAGAACATTTCAACAAAGGAGGTCTTTCACAGGTCAAAGAAGACCTAAGACTTAATCTAAAAGAAATTACTAGATTGAATCTATTTGCATTAAAAAAACCGATCAAAAAACGGCGAGCGAAGTAAGTGATCGAAAAACTTTGTTCTTTGTTTGTCCTATCTATAAGAGGAGAGCATATGAAAAATGTAACCCATTCTTTCGTTTTTTTAGCTCACTGGCCATCCGCTGGCAGTTTCGGGCTTAATACCGATATTTTAGCAACAAATCTAATAAATCTAACTGTAGTGGTTGGTGTTTTGATTTTTTTTGGAAAGGGAGTGTGTGCGAGTTGTCTATTTCAAGAATAGATTGGATCTATCCGGCTGCACTTTAGAATATTTTTTAGTATTTTTCGGATAAATAAGAAAAGGGTGCACGA